AATGAATTGCCTGATAAAAGGGTTACCTTGATAGGGTAAATTATGTAAATAAATATTACATTCATTAAATAAATTAAATTTTATATTTAATAGAATCAAACTATTTCTAAAAGTATCAAAAACTTATGTGCATCTTACACCAAAATATAATATAAACAATAAACGCCACAACGAATTTTTAAAAATAAAATTTTTAAAAATTTTAATTAAAAAGATAAGCTAATTAAGCTACTGGGTTCATACCCCATTTATAAAGGTTTTAATCCTTTTCTTTTTAATTTTTAATAGTTCTGCAAAAATTATATTTTTTTTTATTTTAATAACCGGAACAATAATTACAATTTCTTCTAATTCTTGACTAGGAGCTTGAATAGGTTTAGAAATTAATTTGTTATCTTTTATTCCCCTAATAAATGATAATAATTTAATAGCAACAGAAGCCTCATTAAAGTATTTTCTTACACAAGCATTAGCATCTGCTGTTTTATTGTTTGCTATTATTATAATATTTCTAAATAATTTCCCCGTTACAGAAAATAATCTTTTATTCAACAATTTAATTATTTCTTCTTCATTATTGCTAAAAAGAGGAGCAGCTCCTTTTCATTTTTGATTCCCTAATGTAATAGAAGGACTTTCATGAATAAACAATTTAATTTTAATAACTTGGCAAAAAATTGCCCCTTTAATATTAATTTCTTATACTTCCCAAAATAATTTTATAATCGGAGTAATTATCTTATCAACAATCATTGGGTCATTAGGTGGATTGAATCAAACTTCTTTACGGAAATTAATAGCTTTTTCTTCTATTAATCATTTAGGATGAATACTAGCAGCTATACAAACTAGTGAATCAATATGACTAACATATTTTTATTTTTATTCATTCTTATCTTTTAGATTAATTTTTATTTTCAATAATTTTAAAATATTTCATATTAATCAATTATTTAATTCATTCTTTAATTCAAAAATTTTAAAATTTATTTTATTTTTAAATCTTCTTTCTTTAGGAGGATTGCCCCCATTCATTGGGTTTTTACCAAAATGATTAGTAATCCAACTTTTAATTATAAATGGGCAATATTTTTTAATAACAGTAATAACAATAATGACATTAATTACATTATTTTTTTATTTACGATTATGTTTTGCTGCATTTATATTAAATTATTTTGAAAATAATTGAACAATAAATATTCAAATTAATAACTTTTTATTTAAGTGTATATTATTTTTATCTTTTATTTCAACTTTTAGATTAATTTTAATTTCTTTAATTTATATTTATTTATAAAAGTAAAGGTTTAAGGTTTTAAGTTAATAAAACTAATAACCTTCAAAGTTATAAATATAAGTTTAATCTTTTAAGCCTTAGTAATTATATATACTCCTTTAGAATTGCAGTCTAATATCATTATTGACTATAAAGCCTTCTGTTGATTTAAAATTATTGAACCAAATTAAATAAAATTTATGATTAAAAAGAAATAATTCTTATAAATAGATTTACAGTCTATTGCCTAAACTTCAGCCATTTAATCGCAACAATGGCTATTTTCAACTAATCATAAAGATATTGGAACTTTATATTTTATTTTCGGGGCCTGAGCTGGAATAGTAGGAACATCTCTAAGAATTTTAATTCGAACTGAATTAGGACACCCAGGAGCCTTAATTGGAGATGACCAAATCTATAATGTAATCGTAACAGCTCACGCATTTGTAATAATTTTTTTTATAGTAATACCTATTATAATTGGAGGATTTGGAAATTGATTAGTTCCCCTTATACTTGGAGCCCCTGACATAGCCTTCCCCCGAATAAATAATATAAGATTTTGATTACTACCACCTTCTCTTACACTACTTTTAGTGAGCAGTATAGTGGAAAACGGAGCTGGGACAGGATGAACTGTATACCCACCCCTTTCTTCTATTATTGCACATGGAGGAGCATCAGTAGATTTAGCTATCTTTTCTTTACACTTAGCAGGAATTTCATCTATTTTAGGTGCTGTAAATTTTATTACCACAGTAATTAACATGCGGTCTACAGGTATTACCTTCGATCGAATACCTTTATTTGTTTGAGCCGTAGTTTTAACGGCCCTACTTTTATTACTTTCCCTTCCTGTTTTAGCTGGAGCTATTACAATACTATTAACAGACCGAAATTTAAATACATCATTTTTTGACCCAGCAGGAGGGGGAGACCCTATTTTATACCAACATTTATTCTGATTTTTTGGCCACCCTGAAGTTTATATTTTAATTTTACCAGGATTTGGAATAATTTCCCACATTATTAGACAAGAAGCGGGAAAAAAAGAAACTTTTGGTTCCCTTGGAATAATTTATGCTATAATAGCAATTGGTTTACTCGGTTTTATTGTCTGAGCCCACCACATATTTACCGTAGGTATAGACGTAGATACCCGAGCCTATTTTACCTCTGCAACAATAATTATTGCCGTACCAACGGGTATTAAAATTTTTAGCTGATTAGCTACCCTACATGGCACACAACTAAACTACTCTCCAGCTATAATATGAGCCCTAGGATTTGTCTTTCTATTTACCGTAGGAGGTTTAACAGGAGTAGTTTTAGCAAATTCTTCAGTAGATATTATTTTACATGACACCTACTATGTAGTAGCTCACTTTCATTATGTTTTATCTATAGGAGCAGTCTTCGCAATTATGGCAGGGTTTGTCCACTGATACCCACTATTCACAGGCTTAGTATTAAATCCTAAATGATTAAAAAGACAATTCATTATTATATTTATTGGGGTAAATTTAACATTTTTTCCACAACATTTTTTAGGATTAGCCGGCATACCCCGACGATACTCTGACTACCCAGACGCTTACACTACATGAAATGTAATCTCCACAATTGGTTCATCAATCTCATTACTAGGAATTTTATTTTTTTTATTTATTATTTGAGAAAGACTAATTACTCAACGACAAGTAATCTATCCCATACAACTTAGTTCTTCAATTGAATGATTACAAAATACCCCACCAGCAGAACACAGCTATTCAGAATTACCCCTATTAACTAACTTCTAATATGGCAGATTAGTGCAATGGATTTAAGCTCCATATATAAAGTATTTAACTTTTATTAGAAACTAATGACAACATGAGCTGCCCTTGGCCTTCAAGATAGAGCCTCCCCTCTTATAGAACAACTTACTTTCTTTCATGATCATGCCTTAATAATTTTAGTAATAATTACAACTTTAGTAGGATATTTAATGTTCATATTATTTTTTAATACTTATACAAACCGAAATCTTCTACACGGTCAAACGATTGAAATAATTTGAACAATTCTTCCAGCAATTATTTTACTATTTATTGCTTTCCCCTCCCTTCGATTACTATACTTATTAGATGAAATTAATGAACCTTCAGTAACATTAAAAGCTATTGGGCATCAATGATATTGAAGTTACGAATATTCAGATTTTATAAATGTAGAATTTGACTCGTATATAATTCCAACTAATGAATTAGCTATAGATGGCTTTCGTCTATTAGACGTAGACAACCGTGTCATTCTTCCTATAAATTCCCAAATTCGAATTTTAGTAACAGCGGCAGATGTAATTCATTCTTGAACAGTCCCCTCCTTAGGAGTGAAAGTAGATGGAACCCCTGGACGTCTAAACCAAACAAATTTTTTAATAAATCGCCCAGGATTATTTTACGGACAATGTTCTGAAATTTGCGGAGCTAACCATAGTTTTATGCCGATTGTAATTGAAAGAATCCCAACAACTCATTTTATTAAATGAATCACTAACAGAATTAATTCATAATTTAACATTAGATGACTGAAAGCAAGTACTGGTCTCTTAAACCATTCTATAGTAAATTAGCACTTACTTCTAATGAAAAAAAAATTAGTTAAAATATAACATTAGTATGTCAAACTAAAATTATTGAATAAATTAATATTTTTTAATTCCACAAATAGCCCCAATCAATTGATTAAGCTTATTTATTATCTTTTCATTAACCTTTATTTTATTTAGTATAATAAATTACTATTCCACACTACCACAAACACCTAAATCAAAAATCTCACATAAACATATATCAACTCCTTTCAATTGAAAATGATAACAAATTTATTCTCTGTATTTGACCCCTCATCAAGCATTTTCAATTTATCTCTAAATTGAATAAGTACATTTTTAGGGCTATTACTAATTCCCTCAGCCTATTGACTAATACCTTCACGATGACATATTTTATGAAATTCAATTTTATTAACCTTACATAAAGAATTTAAAACATTATTAGGCCCATCAAGACACTCAGGCTCAACTTTTATTTTTGTATCTTTATTCTCACTTATTTTATTTAATAATTTCATAGGACTTTTTCCTTATATTTTCACCAGTACAAGCCATTTAACATTAACTTTAACATTAGCTCTTCCTTTATGATTATGTTTTATATTATACGGATGAATCAACCACACACAACACATATTTGCCCATTTAGTTCCTCAAGGAACTCCTACAATTTTAATACCTTTTATAGTTTGTATCGAAACAATTAGAAATATTATCCGACCAGGAACTTTAGCAGTTCGACTAGCGGCCAATATAATCGCCGGACATTTACTTTTAACTCTTTTAGGTAACACCGGCCCCTCATTATCATACATAATTGTATCTTTATTAATTACTGGACAAATTGCTTTATTAATTTTAGAATCTGCAGTAGCTATCATTCAATCTTATGTATTTGCTGTTTTAAGAACTTTATACTCTAGTGAAGTAAATTAATGTCAACACACTCAAATCACCCCTTCCACTTAGTAGATTACAGACCCTGACCTTTAACAGGAGCTATCGGAGCTATAACATCTGTATCCGGATTAGTAAAATGATTCCACCAATACGATATTTCTTTATTTTTATTGGGAAACATAATTACAATTCTAACTGTTTATCAATGATGACGGGATGTGTCACGAGAAGGAACATTTCAAGGATTACACACTTTACCAGTAACCTTAGGCCTTCGATGAGGAATAATTTTATTCATTTTATCAGAAATTTTATTTTTTATATCATTTTTTTGAGCATTTTTTCACAGAAGCCTATCCCCCGCTATTGAATTAGGAGCAACATGACCCCCCGCCGGAATCCAACCCTTTAACCCCTTTCAAATTCCTTTATTAAATACAGCTATTTTACTATCATCAGGAGTAACAGTAACTTGAGCTCATCATAGATTAATAGAAGGAAACCACTCACAAGTAACTCAAGGATTATTTTTTACAGTTTTACTAGGTATTTATTTTACTATTTTACAAACGTACGAATATATTGAAGCCCCATTTACTATTGCAGACTCAGTTTACGGTTCTACATTCTTTATAGCCACAGGATTCCACGGACTTCATGTATTAATTGGAACAACATTCCTACTAGTTTGTTTAATTCGACATTTAAACAACCATTTTTCTAAAACCCATCATTTTGGTTTTGAAGCAGCCGCATGATACTGACATTTTGTTGATGTTGTTTGACTATTTCTCTATATCTCTATTTATTGATGAGGAAGATAATTAATTATCTGTATAGTATAAAAGTATATTTGACTTCCAATCATAAGGCCTACTAATCAGTAGTGCAGATAATCTTTTCTGTCATTATTATAAGATCAATTTTAATACTAATTACTAGAATAGTAAGAATTTTAGCTTCAATTTTATCTAAAAAAACAATTACAGACCGAGAAAAATGCTCCCCTTTTGAATGCGGATTTGATCCAAAATCATCATCACGACTCCCATTTTCCCTACGATTTTTTTTAATCACCATTATTTTCTTAATTTTTGACGTAGAAATTGCTTTAATTTTACCAATAATTTTAATTATTCCGGTCTCTAATATTTTTACCTGAACACTTACTTCTATTATTTTTATTATTATCTTAATTATTGGATTATACCACGAATGAAATCAAGGAATACTCAACTGATCAAACTAAACCAAGGTATATTAAATTGATCAAATTAAATTTAAAATAGGGTTGTAGTTAATTATAACATTTGATTTGCATTCAAAAAGTATTGAATATCAATCTACCTTAAAGAATATGAAGCGATTTATTGCAATTAGTTTCGACCTAATTTTAGGTTTATAAAACCCTTATTCTTTTTATTAATTGAAGCCAAAAAGAGGCTTATCACTGTTAATGATAGAACTGAAATATATTTCCAATTAAAGAAGTATGAAGTTCAAGAAAAAGCTGCTAACTTTTATCTTTTAATGGTTAAACTCCATTTATACTTCTATTTATATAGTTTAACAAAAACTTTACATTTTCATTGTAAAAATAAAATTTTATTATTTTTATAAATTACTAAAATTTATTCATTACATTCAAAAATTTATATAATTACCCTAACATCTTCAATGTTATACTCTAAACTTAAGCTATTTGAATAAGTTAATAAAAAAAAACTAAATAAAAAAATAATTCATAAAATAAATAATATAAGATAAATTTTTAAATTATTATTAGACACCAAAAAATTATACTGAGAATATTTAACTAACTGATTATATAAATTTTGACCCCCTAAAAATTCAGACCAACCTTGATCAAAAGATTTAGACACAATTCCACCTAAAATTAACGGATAATTTACAACCCCATAAGTAGAAATAAAAGGTATAAACCATATCGAACCAAAATAATAACTTCTTAAATAATTATTTAAAGATTTATTAAAATAATATAAAGAAACATTAGAAATTAAATACCCGATTAAACCTCCTAAAATACACACAAATAAAGTTAACAATTTTATATAAATTGGTAAACAAACTATATAAGGAGTAGGAAAAATTAATCATCTAAGCACACTACCCCCAATAATTCTTATAAATAATAAACCTCTTATTCCTCGCAATATAATTCAACCCTCATCATTTAATATATTTAAAGATCCACAATTTAATTCACCAGTTATTGAATAATAAACTAAACGTAAAGAATAACAAACAGTTAAACCTGTTGAAAAAAAATACAAAAAAAAAGAAAAATAATTTACATATCTTAACAAAACAACTTCTAAAATTATATCCTTAGAATAAAATCCAGCTAAAAAAGGTATTCCGCATAAAGCTAAATTTGCTACATTAAAACAACCAGAAGTTAAAGGCATATAATTTCCTAACCCCCCTATTAAACGGATATCTTGAGAATTATTCATATTATGAATAATAGCCCCAGCACACATAAATAATAATGCCTTAAACAAAGCATGAGTCAATAAATGAAAAAAAGCTAATTTATAAAATCCTATAGATAAAATTCTTATTATTAAACCTAACTGTCTTAAAGTTGATAAAGCAATAATTTTTTTCAAATCAAACTCAAAATTTGCTCCTAACCCAGCCATAAATATTGTTAAACCAGATATTAATAATAAAAATTGGCCTATTCAAGTATCCACTAACAAAACATTAAACCGAATTAATAAATAAACCCCTGCAGTTACCAAAGTTGAAGAATGAACTAAAGCCGACACAGGAGTAGGAGCAGCTATTGCCGCAGGCAACCAAGATGAAAAAGGAATCTGAGCTCTTTTAGTTATAGCCGCTAATATAATTAATCCCCCAATAATTTGCATTTCAATTATACTTTTTATTGATTCCAAATAAAAAATATAATTTCAACTTCCATAATTTAATATTCAAGAAATTGCTAATAAAAAAGCAACATCTCCAATTCGATTAGACAAAACAGTTAATATACCTGCATTATAAGATTTTACATTCTGAAAATAAATTACTAAACAATAAGAAACTAATCCTAATCCATCCCATCCTAATAAAATTCTGATTAAATTAGGACTAATAATTAATAATATCATTGATAAAACAAATATAAGTACTAATATAATAAACCGATTAATATTTTCATCTCTTCTTATATACTCTTTTCTATAATAAATTACTAACGAAGAAATTAATAAAACAAAAGATATAAATAACAAACTTATTCAATCGAATAAAAAAGTTATAACAACTCTTGAAGAATTTAACGAAACAACTTCCCATTCTAAAAAAATAACAATATCTTCTAATAAAAAAAATAAACTAAATAAAAATGTAGATAATCTAATTCTAATAAGAACAAAAAATCTAATTCTACAAATTGATAAATAATTTTTCACGATTTAAAATGAAATAAATTCATATCATTGACACCACAAATCAATATTTTAAATAAACTATTTAAATTAATTTTTTAAAGCCAAAATAAACATATATCACTTTTTAAAATTAATAAATTCAAAGGCAATCAATGAAGAAATAACAAAAAATATTCACGAATTTTACCCCCACTAAATGAATAAACACCTGAAAATACCTTTCCATGTTGTCTATAAGCGTATAAATACAAAGTATAAGCAGCACTGAAAAAAGAAAGAAAAGATAAAGAAATTATAGTTAATCAAGACCATCTAACAATTCTATTTAATAAAGAAATTTCACCTAACAAATTTAATGAAGGAGGTGCAGCTATATTACATACACTCAATAAAAATCATCACAATGTTATCGAAGGTATAAAATTTAATAAACCCTTATTAATTAATAAACTTCGACTTCCTAAACGTTCATATGTAATATTTGCTAAACAAAATAATCCAGAAGAACACAAACCATGGCCAATCATGAGGGTGTAAGAACCTCTTAACCCTCAATATCTCAAAGTTATTAAACCCCCTAAAACAATTCCTATATGAGCTACAGAAGAATAAGCAATTAATGCCTTCAAATCAGTTTGACGTAAACATACTAAACTAATTAAAACTCCCCCAATTAATCTAATTCTCACTCAAATAAAATTAAATTTTAATCCAACAATTTGTAAAAAAGAAAACACTCGTAAAAGCCCATAACCCCCTAATTTTAATATAATACCAGCTAAAATTATTGATCCTGAAACAGGAGCTTCAACATGAGCTTTAGGTAACCACAAATGAACTAAAAATATTGGTATTTTAACTAAAAAAGCTAAAATTATTGATAAATACAATAAATCATAATTAAATAAATAATTTCCTAATAAATAAAAATTTATTGTATTACAACTCTTGTATAAATAAAAAATACCGACTAATATAGGTAAAGACACTAATAAAGTATAAAATAATAAATAAACTCCAGCTTGTAAACGCTCAGGTTGATACCCTCAACCTAAAATTAAAAATAAAGTAGGAATTAATCTTCTTTCAAAAAATAAATAAAATATAAACAAATTTATACTTCTAAAAGTTAAAACTAAAAAAATCAAAAGTATAACAATATTAAATAAAAATAAATTTTTATAATTATTATACTTATTCACAGATTCACTAGCAACAATTATCAAAGAACAAATTCAAAAACTTAATAAAATTAATCCATAAGATAAAATATCAAACCCTATAAAATATGAAATTCTTACAAAATAATTTACACAATAATTTATTAAAATTAAAACAAATGAAAGAATAAATAATAAATTATGAACCGTTCAAAATAAACCATGTATAAAACAAATAGGACTTATAAAAATTATTGCTAAAATTAATTTTAACATTATAAAACATTAAATGATTGAAAATAATCATTTCCATGAGTTCGAATTATTGAAACCAAAATTGAAAGACCTAAAGCTCCTTCACATACTCTAAAAGTTAAAAATATTATACTAAAAAATCTTAAATAATCTATTAAATTTAAATAAATATACAATAAAAAAAATAAATTTAAAACAATATATTCTAAACTTAATAATATGGATAATAAATGCTTTCGACTAGAAACAAAAACAAAAACCCCTATCAAAAATAAAAAACAAGGTAATCCTCAATAAAATATTATTAACATTAGTTTTAATAGTTTAATAAAAACATTGGTCTTGTAAATCAAAAATAAGATTTATTCTTTTAAAACTTCAAGAGAAAAGAAAGTACTTTATCATTAATCTCCAAAATTAATATTTTAAATTAAACTACCTCCTGATATTATACAATTAACATTATACACAACAACATTAATTACAAGATTTATTTTTATCCAAATAAATCATCCTTTAGCTATAGGATTAATTTTATTAATTCAAACTATTCAAATCTGTTTATTAACTGGATTAATAGTTAAAAGATTCTGATTCTCATATATTTTATTTTTAATTTTTCTAGGTGGAATACTAGTTTTATTCATTTATGTTACATCTTTAGCATCTAATGAAATATTTTCTTTGTCAATAAAATTAACATTTATTTCATTTTTTATTTTTTTATTAAGTTTTATTTTTATTCTATTTATAGATAAAACTAGAACTTCTTTTTTCATCCAAAATAATGAAATACAATCACTTTTTTACTTTAATATATTCACAGAAGAAAATTCTATAAGTTTACAAAAACTTTATAATTACCCAACAAATTTATTAACAATCTTACTAATAAATTATTTACTAATTACTTTAATTGCTGTAGTAAAAATTACTAAATTATTCTATGGCCCCCTTCGCCCTATAAACTAATGAATAAACCTTTACGAACCCAACACCCTCTATTTAAAATTGCTAACAATGCACTAGTAGATTTACCAGCTCCTATTAATATCTCAGCTTGATGAAATTTTGGATCACTTTTAGGCCTATGTTTAATTATTCAAATTTTAACTGGATTATTTTTAGCTATACATTACACTGCGGATATTAATTTAGCTTTTAACAGAGTTAACCACATTTGCCGAGACGTAAATTATGGCTGATTATTACGAACTATACATGCTAACGGTGCATCATTTTTTTTTATTTGTATTTATTTACATGTAGGACGAGGGATTTATTATAATTCATATTTATTTACACCAACATGATTAATTGGAGTATTAATTTTATTCCTAGTAATAGCAACAGCTTTTATAGGTTATGTTTTACCATGAGGACAAATATCTTTTTGAGGAGCAACAGTTATTACAAATTTATTATCTGCTATTCCTTATTTAGGTATTGATTTAGTCCAATGAGTATGAGGAGGATTCGCTGTTGATAACGCAACATTAACTCGATTTTTCACCTTTCATTTTATTCTCCCATTTATTGTTTTAGCAATAACATTAATTCATTTATTATTCCTTCATCAAACAGGTTCAAACAACCCTATTGGATTAAATTCAAATATTGATAAAATTCCCTTTCATCCCTATTTTACATTCAAAGATATTGTAGGCTTCGTTATTATAATTATAGCTCTATTATTATTAACGTTAATTAATCCATACCTTCTAGGAGACCCAGATAATTTTATTCCAGCAAATCCTTTAGTAACCCCAGTTCATATTCAACCTGAATGATATTTTTTATTTGCTTATGCAATTTTACGTTCAATTCCTAACAAACTTGGAGGAGTAATTGCCCTTGTTTTATCAATTGCAATCTTAGCTATCCTTCCATTTTACCATTTAAGAAAATTCCGAGGAATTCAATTTTATCCAATCAATAAAATTTTATTCTGAATTATAGTAGTCACAGTAATTTTATTAACATGAATTGGAGCCCGACCCGTTGAAGAACCTTATGTTTTAACAGGTCAAATTTTAACAGTTATTTATTTCTTATATTACATTGTAAACCCACTTATTAATAAATGATGAGACAATCTAATTAACTAGTTAATGAGCTTGAACAAGCATATGTTTTGAAAACATAAGATAGAAATAAAAATTTCTATTAACTTTACTAAAATTAATTAACCATATATAACTAATAATTAATAATTTAAATCCAATAAAAAATAATAAATAATTTAATGAAAAAGGTAAAAAACTCTTTCAAGCTAAATATATCAATTTATCATACCGAAAACGAGGTAAAGTCCCCCGAGTTCAAATAAATACAAACGAAATAAATGTTAATTTAATATAAAATATTAAATTATATAAATCACACCCTAAAAAAATTACAGAAAATAATATTCTTATAAATAAAATTCTAGCATACTCAGCCATAAAAATTAAAGCAAATCCCCCTCTTCTGTATTCAATATTAAACCCAGAAACTAACTCTGATTCACCTTCAGCAAAATCAAAAGGAGTCCGATTAGTTTCAGCTAAACAAATACAAAACCAAACTAAACTAATAGGAAATAAAAAAATCAAAAATCAAATATAATTTTGAAAATAAAAAAAATCTAAAAAATTATATCCTCCAATTAAAAAAACAAAAGATAACAAAATTAAACCTATTCTTACTTCATAAGAAATAGTTTGGGCAACAGCCCGCAGCCCCCCTAATAAAGCATAATTTGAATTAGACGATCACCCCGCAATTATCACAGTATAAACTCCTAATCTAGTACAACATAAAAAAAATAAAATCCCTAAATTAAAAGAAAATAATTTAATAAATAATGGGATACACAACCAAACTACCAAAGAAATAAATAAAGAAAAAACTGGAGAAAAATAATAAATAATATAATTTGATAAAAGAGGATAAGTTTGTTCCTTAGTAAATAACTTGATTGCATCACAAAAAGGTTGAGGAATTCCTATCAAACCAACTTTATTTGGCCCTTTACGAATTTGAATATACCCTAAAACTTTTCGTTCCAAAAGAGTCAAAAAAGCTACTCTAACCAAAACACAAATTACCAAAATTAATCTTCCAACCAAAGATAAAATAAATTCAATTAAAAACAAGTACTATCTGTAATAAAAATTACATAAATAAATTCTAAATTTATTGCACTAATCTGCCAAAATAGCTAATTATTTTAATTAAATTCTTTAACAAAAATTTAATAATTTCAATATTTGGTCCTTTCGTACTAAAATATTATAACTTATTAAAGATAGAAACCAACCTGGCTTACGCCGGTCTGAACTCAGATCATGTAAGAATTTAAAAGTCGAACAGACTTTATATTTAAACGGCTACACCTAAAAATTTATCTTAATCCAACATCGAGGTCGCAAACTTTTTTATCGATATGAACTCTCAAAAAAAATTACGCTGTTATCCCTAAAGTAACTTAATTTTTTAATCATTAATAATGGATCAATAATTCATAAATTAATGATTTTTATTCATTAAAAGTTTTTTAAATTTTAACATCACCCCAACAAAATATTTAAATATATAAAAACAAAATAAATCAAAAAAATTTATATAAAATCAAATAAAAAGATTTATAGGGTCTTCTCGTCTTTTAATAAAATTTTAGCTTTTTTACTAAAAAATAAAATTCTAATATAATTTTATATGAAACAGCTTATACTTCGTCCAACCGTTCATACCAGCCTTCAATTAAAAGACTAATGATTATGCTACCTTTGCACAGTTAGAATACTGCGGCCATTTAAAAATTTATTCAGTGGGCAGGTTAGACTTTTAAAATAACTCAAAAAGACATGTTTTTGTTAAACAGGCGAGTAATATATTTGCCGAATTCTTTATATAAACTTATCATATAAATTTATTTAAACAATAATTTATTATACTAATTCCATCATTATTTATTTTCATAAAATTATTTATAAAAAAATTTTTATATAAACTTAAAACTTAATAAATAATATATTAATAATAAATAATTTATAACAAACTTATTAATGATTACTAATTCTAAGCATACATTTTTATATTTTATTAATTAATTTTTAAAAATTTATTCTAAAGCTTATCCCTTAGAATATTCAAATTAATAATTTTTTAAATTAAATAAATAATTTAAAAATTAAAAAATTGTAAATTAAATTTATTTCTAAAAAAACTAGATACCTTTATAAACGAATAACATTTCATTTCTAATAATTTATTTAAAATAATTTTGACACATTAACTTTCATAAATTATTAACTCTTATAAAATCGAGATTAATAAATAAAATTATTAATTATTAAATAAACCCTGATACACAAGGTACAATAAATAAAATTTTCTTTTTAAATAATTATTTTTCAAATTATTTCAATTATCTTTCACAATACCTAATACACTATTATTAAAATTATTTTTTCATTAAAAATTACTAAAACATAAAATTTTATAATTATTTTTAATACTTATAAACCAATAAAAATTTACATTAATAAATAAATACTACATCAATTTATATTGATTTGCACAAAAATCTTTTCAATGTAAATGAAATACTTTACTTAATAAGCTTTAAATTGTCATTCTAGATACACCTTCCGGTACATCTACTATGTTACGACTTATCTTACCTTAATAATAAGAGTGACGGGCGATGTGTGCATATTTTAAAACTAAAATCAAAACTATAATCTTTTAATTTTTACTATCAAATCCACCTTCATTAAAATATTTAAAAATTAAATCCGTTTAAATAAATTTATTGTAACCCATCTCTTCTTAAATATAAGCTACACCTTGATCTGATATAAATTTTAATTGAAATTATTGAAAATTATTATTCTAATAAAATATTCTAATAACGACGGTATATAAACTGAAAAACAAATTTAAGTGAGGTACATCGTGGATTATCAATTACAGGACAGGTTCCTCTGAATAGAATAAAATACCGCCAAATTTTTTAAGTTTCAAGAACATAACTAATACTACTTTAATGTTTACTTTTACATTTTAAATAATAGGGTATCTAATCCTAGTTTTTAATTAAAATTTATAAGCTTCATAAACTCAAAATCTTAAAAATGTATAAATTTAAAATTTCACCTAATAAATTTAAATATATTTTAATTTTTATATATTAACTTTCACTAAACAAATTTTATTTGTATTATTTGTATAACCGCGGCTGCTGGCACAAATTTAACCAATACTAATAAAAATTACTATTTCCAAATTTCCTTGATTAATAAAACTAATTACTGAGATTATTTATTTTATATTTTATTTATTATTAAAATAAATAAAAATTCTCGCAAAAACTTACATATAAAATATATTTACAACAAAATATAAAGCCAAAATAAAACTTTAAATATAATAAAATACATTTTTAACATAAATATTAAACTTATTACTTACTACATTTTAATAACAAAATCTAGTATTTATAAATATAAAAATATAAAATTTATTAGTAAAAAAATTCTAGTATTTCCTCCCTACACGATAAACAACCCCTAATTAATTTATCTTTTTCTTTTATTTTTTAAAAAGAAATTTTATTTTTTTTTAAAAAAAATCTCTTTCTTTCTTTTATTTAATTAACTCATTCTTTTTTAAAAAAATCTCTTATTTATTTATTTAATTTATATAACTAAAATTTATTAAAAATAATTATTAAATAATAATTAATTTAAATAATAAAATTTAATAATAAAAATTTAAATTTAAATAAATTCATATTTTAATTATTTATCAATAAATAATTAAATTTAGTATTTCCTCCCCACACGATAAACAACCCCTAATTAATTTATCTTTTTCTTTTATTTTTTAAAAAGAAATTTTAACTTTATAAAGTTTTTCTTTTTATTAATAAAAACTAAAATTTTTTTAAAAAATTCTTTAATTAAATTATTTAATTTATATAACTAAAATTTATAAAAAAATTATTATTTAAAATAATTAATATAAATAATAAAAATTTAATAATAAAAAATTTATATAATTATACATATATATATTCACTTTAAATTTATATTTTATATCTACTATTTAATTAAATAAAAGAAAGAAAGAGATTTTTTTTTTTTTTTTTTTTTTTTAAAAATTTAAAATTTAAATAAATAAAAAATTTTTTTATATAATTAATTTTATGAATTATAAATAAAAAATCTATTATATTATTAAAATTTTAAAATTTCAATAATATATTTAATATAATAGAACGATATACCAATTAAGATCAATAAATATCTATATATATATAAATATTTAGTTAATTAATAGATGCTTATATATTATGTCAAAAAAACCCTAAAATTCTGAAATAAATAACAATTTGTTAAATCATCTATTAGTATATAAGATAATATAACGTTCGACATTTGTATAGATAAATAATAAAAATAACTTTTTGTTTGTCATCTATCTATTTATATAAAAGTTGAGATTTTAACTCTCGGAAATGTCTATATTGGAATTTTTTATTATTTAATACACTTTTTATTTTTTTTTTTATATATACTATTTTTATGTACTTAAATTTAAACTTATTTTTCAAAAAAAAAATTTTTTTCTATTTTAAATTAACAATAAAAAAAAAAAAAAAAAAAAAAAAAAAATCTAAAAGGAGAAAACACCTTTTTAAAATGAAATAAGTTATTTTCATTC